AGATGTAAATGGTTGGTTTACGTTAGGGAAGAAACACATGTATATGTGATATTAGATATTTACTAGGTATATATGAACTATCCACATATTTTATTTCCTACCCCACTGTGAATTTAGATGGGGGTTTCAATAGACGTCTTTACGTTTCGTCTGGTACGAATGAAGAAGCAGATGAAATCAAGCATATAGAAGAGAAAGGGCGACGGATTGAAAGAATGGTTTGGAAAAAACAAATGGAAGGACTAGAGCCTAATGGATTGATAAAGAAAGACTCCGTGGATAGGAACTAAAAACGAGATATCAAAGTAGTTCTGATGCTTATGATTCAATAATTGCATTACTAAGATCCATGCAGTCGAAGTAACTACGTACGAACTATTAATTGAAGTAATGCAATAGAATAATAAGTCATAATTCGTTGGTTAATTGTATTGTATCATTAACCATTTTATTTATTTTTGTGCAAGGAGCTTACCATGAATCCACTGATTTCTGCTGCTTCCGTTATTGCTGCTGGATTGGCTGTAGGACTTGCTTCTATTGGACCTGGGGTTGGTCAAGGTACTGCTGCGGGCCAAGCCGTAGAAGGTATCGCAAGACAACCAGAGGCAGAGGGAAAAATACGAGGTACTTTATTACTTAGTCTGGCTTTTATGGAAGCTTTGACAATTTATGGACTGGTCGTGGCATTAGCACTTTTATTTGCGAATCCCTTTGTTTAAGCCTAGAAATTTGAAAGTATTTTCTTAGTCTTATTAGTAAAGTAATAAAAAAACTCTGTTCAGTTTTGTTAGTTCTACCTATAAGCTATAAGAGGAGATCATATGAAAAATGTAACCGATTCTTTCGTTTCCTTGGGTCACTGGCCATCCGCCGGGAGTTTCGGGTTTAATACCGATATTTTAGCAACAAATCCAATAAATCTGAGTGTAGTGCTTGGTGTATTGATCTTTTTTGGAAAGGGAGTGTGTGCGAGTTGTTTATTTCAAGAATAGGCTGGATCCAACCAGTTGCACTTTTTTTCTTTACCTTCTAACTAGGAAGGAATGGTGTACGATCTCGCGAATTACTTCTGAATAAATTCAAAAATCATATGTACGAACTATAGCATTTCGTGACTTATTGGTAAATCCACTTTGATTCTCTATTCACCAATACCAATAATGCGGGACTCTTTACATGGTTAAAGCTAAATTATTTGAAGTCGAGGTGCAACACTGGTACTCTTTCTACCACTCTATATGGAAATGGTTTCAAAAAGACTGACTAGTTGTAATTTATCTGCTATAGAACACTCATATGGATAAAAAAATTTGAACCATTTACTGGAAAAAGGGCGCCCTGCCTTTTTGATCCAATGCGGAATCGACGACCTGTGTATAAAGTAAGAAGAGTTTTTTTGGATTTGAAGAAAATCAAAATCGAAAAAAAAAAAGAAACAACTTTGTTGATAATTACAGATTTTTTGTCTGGTCGGGAGAGTCCTCCAAATATTCTGGTTTTGGATTAAGGATCAGTTTCTATGTTTTGGAAGACGAACAGGAACATAAAGGAGAGGATAAGCTCATTACATTTTTAAAAAGATATGGGAATGCCCCATTAAGTAACTGGGCATGAGAGCCAAATGAATCGAAAGATTCATGTTTGGTTCGGGAAGAGATCATAGAAGGAATGGGAAGATAATCTACTTTCATTAAGTGATTTATTAGATAATCGAAAACAGAGAATCTTGAGTACTATTCGAAATTCAGAAGAACTGCGCGAAGGGGCCATTGAACAGCTGGAAAAAGCCCGGGCCCGCTTGCGGAAAGTGGAACTGGAAGCAGATGAATATCGAGTGAATAGATACTCTGAGATAGAACGAGATAAATTGAATTTGATTAATTCAACTTATAAGAATTTGGAACAATTAGAAAATTACAAAAACGAAACCATTCAGTTTGAACAACAAAGAGCTATTAATGAAGTCCGACAACGAGTTTTCCAACAAGCTTTACAAGGAGCTCTAGAAACTCTGAATAGTTGTTTGAACAGCGAGTTACATTTACGCACCATCAGTACAAATATTGGGATGTTGGGGGCGATGAAAGAAATAATTGATTAGTCTTTCTACCGTAGGCATTATTTATTTTATTTTCTAGTTGATTTTTTTCCTTTGCTGCTGAAAAAGAATAAAGAAAGACTCATGGTAACCCTTCAAGCCGACGAGATTAGTAATATTATCCGTAAACGTATTGAACAATATAGTAGAGAAGTGAAGATTGTGAATACTGGCACGGTACTTCAAGTAGGCGACGGTATTGCTCGTATTCACGGTCTTGATGAAGTAATGGCGGGTGAATTAGTAGAATTTGAAGAGGGTACAATAGGCATTGCTCTGAATTTGGAATCAAAAAATGTTGGTGTTGTATTAATGGGCGATGGTTTGATGATCCAAGAGGGAAGTTCTGTAAAAGCAACAGGAAGAATTGCTCAGATACCTGTGAGCGAGGCCTATTTG